CCAAAAATTCCCTGAGTAAGAACTGCTGGATCATCACTTATTCAATGAATAGATATAATGAAAAAAATTCAAGGAAACGTTTGTCCTTTGATCAAAATAAAGATAAGCTCCGGAAGCTTGAAAGAATGAAAATTGTTCCATTTATTTTTACAACTCTTTGAAAAGTTTTGTAAGTCCGGTTGCGAGGTCTAAATATTTAGTATGAATCATAGTTCTAATATTTTTAGAATCCATTTTCTATATTCCGTGCTCCAGATACTCGAATAAATATCTGACGGGATAAAACCATCTCCATCAAGATGACAGATCCATTTTATGTTCTGTACTTTCAATAGGATCAATTAAAACAAGCCACACACTCATATTCCGGAAATACAGAAACAAAGAAATTCCACGATCAAACTACCAAATCAAAATGGAATAGGCTAAGAAACAATAAGAAACCTAAATGCTTAACTTTCCTTTCTATTGAAAAACTAATTACTCGATTCTTGTGAATCTAATTCATAGAAATTCCGTCCAGTAAAATGGACGAATTATAAATCTCCAAAATAATAGATAGAAATATCGCAAATAGAGCCATTGCAACACCCATCAAAGGAGTAGTTCCCCACCCCGGAGCTACTTTACCATATTCTGAATTTAATGGTTTTAATAAATCCCCTACAACAGTTCGTCTTGGACCAGATCTAGAATTATCCTCAACGGTTTGCGTAGCCATAAATACTATTTTTTATTCATTTAGATCTGTTGACTTTGTATACCATTCCGCTGTAAATATAAGGATCTTATCCTATAGATCTATTGTGATCTTGAAACTTTAGAATTATAATAATGGAAACAGCAACCCTAATTGCCATCTCTATATCTGGTTTACTTGTAAGTTTTACTGGGTATGCCTTATATACTGCCTTTGGGCAACCCTCGCAACAACTAAGAGATCCATTTGAAGAACATGGGGACTAGTTGAAGTAATGAGCCCTCCATATTGGGGGCTCTTTACTTCAATTAAGATAATAAAAAATTATTTAACCTTTTTCGTAGGAACTTTAGGGGGTTCTCTAAAAAAGATAGCGAAAAAAATAATTCCTAAAGTCGAGACTAAGAGGAATGTATAAACCAATGCTTCCATAGATTTGATCGTGGTTTACAATTATAGCTTTCATACCTGTTTATTGGGGCTCATTTCCCAACAAGTAAAATAAAAAGAGTAAATGCAATGATTGAAATAAAGATTTATCTAGTTCTCTATGTGAAATTCAAAATCATAAAAAAAGTCGAAAAAGAACAAAAGAATGTTAGACTACCTGTCTTTTTGTAGTTGGATCTCCAAGTTTTTGGAATGCTCCAAATTCTACTTGAGCATCTAAATCTGGGTCGATACCAGCAAAAACATCTCTGAACAAAGTTCTAGCACCATGCCAAATGTGCCCGAAAAAGAATAGCAGAGCAAATGAAGCATGTCCAAAAGTAAACCAACCCCTCGGACTGCTACGAAAAACACCATCTGATTTCAAAGTAGCACGATCTAATTCAAAAATTTCACCCAATTGAGCACGTCTAGCATATTTTTTCACAGTAGCGGGATCGCTATAACTGACTCCATTAAGCTCGCCACCATAGAACTCAACAGTTACACCTACTTGTTCGACACTATATTTCGATTCTGCCCTTCGAAAAGGAACATCGGCCCTAACAATTCCGTCCCCGTCTACCAAAACAACAGGAAATGTTTCAAAAAAAGTAGGCATACGACGTACAAAAAGCTCATGCCCCTCTTTATCTCTAAAGACAGGATGTCCTAACCAACCGACGGCTATTCCATCTCCATTGTCCATTGAACCTGCTCTAAATAACCCCCCTTTTGCTGGATTATTTCCGATGTAATCATAAAAAGCTAATTTTTCGGGAATTTTAGACCAAGCTTCTGATAAACTTTGATTTTCGGCTAGTCCAGCACCAACTCTTCGATATATTTCTTGCTGGAAGTATCCCTGATCCCATTGATAACGAGTAGGACCAAATAATTCAATGGGGGTTGTTGCTGAACCATACCACATAGTTCCAGCAACGACAAAAGCTGCAAAAAAGACAGCAGCAATACTGCTGGAAAGGACAGTTTCAATATTTCCCATACGTAATCCTTTATATAGACGTTGGGGTGGACGCACACTAAGATGGAAAAGACCCGCTAATATGCCCAACGTTCCTGCTGCAATATGATGAGAAGCTATCCCCCCCGGAACAAAAGGATCAAAACCTTCCACGCCCCACGCGGGATTTACGGATTGTATCCTTCCAGTTAGTCCATAAGGATCGGACACCCATATTCCAGGACCATACAATCCTGTTACATGAAATGCGCCAAAACCAAAACAAGCCACCCCTGCAAGAAATAAATGAATTCCGAAAATTTTGGGCAAATCCAAAGAAGGTTTTCCAGTACGTTCATCACAAAAGATTTCTAGATCCCAATAAACCCAATGCCAAATAGCCGCTAAAAAGCACAAGCCCGAAAACACAATATGTGCTCCGGCCACACCCTCGTAACTCCAAATACCCGGATTCGTTATAGTCCCTCCTGTGATATTCCAACCGCCCCACGAATTGGTTATTCCTAAACGAGTCATGAAAGGTATAACGAACATACCCTGTCTCCACATTGGGTCAAGAACAGGGTCAGAGGGATCAAAAACTGCTAATTCATATAGAGCCATCGAACCGGCCCAACCAGCAACGAGAGCTGTGTGCATTATATGAACAGAAAGCAAACGGCCTGGATCATTTAATACAACAGTATGAACACGATACCAAGGTAAACCCATGAAAATACCCCTTATATCAACAAAAAATAGACACTATGTAACTTTATTGCACTAGAAAAATTTATATTATGGACTCTAGCCTTTCATTAGATTTTCTCGTAAAATGGAACAATCATATTTGTAGAAATAAAAAGAAACAGATTTATTCTATACCCGATAAGTAACAATACGCAATGGTGGGTAGACGAGAGGGGTTGACAATTTTCTCTATGAATATTTAAATAAGTAAATGCAGACATATTCGCTTATCACCCCAATGACCCATTCGTAACAACTTTACTTTATTTAGTATTCCTTTTTTTATAAAAAAAATGCAATATAATAAAAGTAAATCATTTTTAACACGATAAGCTAATTCTTACGTTTCCACACTAAAGTTAGATATATGATTTTATTATTTCTCCATTTTATGCCCATTGGTGTTCCAAGAGTACCCTTTCGAAGCCCTGGGGAAGAAGATGCATCTTGGGTTGATATATAGTGCGACTTGTCAGATATAGTAGGTCATATGGGATTTACCCGTTTTCTCCCCCGATCGAGATATCCTCTCTTTCACCCCCAAAAGAAGAATGATTGAATCATAAAAAATTTGGAGCGTGAAGTGTAATGAAGTACAATTCTATCGATTTTTTGATTTTTAGAGGGGGTATCCAGATTATTACTCGAAATTATGAATAATTTATGGTTGGCTTGATTGAACCAATAAAATAAAGTACCCAGGCTCTGTTTAGAAAAAACCAATTGGTAATATATCTACGATCACCACTTCTATCATATCCGTATATTTTACAGAAAACATTAAATAAGAAATTCAGAACAGGAAGAAGTTATAACAAAAATACACAGTATTGTAATATTTGTCCTATATGTGCAAATCCAAATCGGGCAGATCTTTACTCAGAGTAGAAAAGAAACCTAAAAGAATTGAAAAAGTCCATTCAGAAACAAGAAAATTACATTGTGATTGGGCTTCGATCTCGATGAAAGCAATACATCAATGAGAAGATAGTTCAATAAATTGAGTATATTATTATTTTTTTTTCTTTAAAAGTTCGAAGAAGTCCATTATGAAAAGAGAAAGAGGTTTAAAATCGACACATTGATTCCTTTTTTGCTTATATGATTTTTGGTGAACTGTATGCATCAAAAGGTGCATGTACGGCTCTTAAGGAAAAAAATGGAATCCTAATCAATCGACTTTATCGAGAAAGATTACTTTTTTTAGGTCAAGAGGTTGATAGTGAAATATCGAATCAACTTATTAGTCTTATGGTATATCTGAGTATAGAGGAAGAGAATAAAGATTTGTATCTGTTTATAAATTCTCCGGGGGGGTGGGTAATACCCGGAATAGCTATTTATGATACTATGCAATTTGTACAACCAGATGTACAGACAGTATGTATGGGATTAGCCGCTTCAATGGGATCCTTTCTTTTGGCAGGAGGAGAAATTACCAAACGTCTAGCATTCCCTCACGCTTGGCGCCAATGATTCTTTTATTTGAGAATATATATAAAGACTATACCTTCGCCATAAAAACATTTAATAAAAACATTTTATAAGTAATAATAGCATGGTATTTTGAATTCCATATGCAAATTTTTGTTTTTTAAATCATTCAATTATATATAGAAAGAGTAGTATGAAAAAGAGGGTATTTACAATTTTATCTGATCGATCAGGAACCTAGTTTAATTTTAGTGTCACAGACTTTTTTGTTTTTTTTTTTCATACCAGAAAACTTTTAACAATTTTTATTTTAATTCATTTTTATTTTAATTAGAAGAAAACATAACATATGAAAAAAAAAAAGAAACTTTCGGATTGTTGAATAACAAAATGATATAAAAAACAACGGAACCATCGTAGTATTTTTAAATAGATTCAAAAAAGAAAAAAGAAAGTTGGTTATTGTATTGTTTATTATTTAAGGATCTGGATCCAAAAGACCCGGTAGATTTTGTACTTCTTTTTTCTTTGATGGAAAAAAAATAAATTCGTAAACGTTGAAAAAAATTCATCGAAGAAAATACTCTATCCATAGAGGAAAAAAATGAATTGCATGGGTGGAAAAGCCGTATGCACCAATACGCAGAAAATGCTTGTACGGTTATTGAATATTATATTATTTTTGCTCATTTATTTATTTTCTTATTTGTATTTATCCCCTTTACCTTTATTTGGGAATAAGTACAATCTTTACCAATCTAGGAGAAATCATTATCAAAATCTTTATCAAGATAAGGGAAATACTTATTAAGTTATAAAATCAGGGTAATGATCCACCAACCCGCTAGTTCTTTTTATGAGGCACAAACGGGAGAATTTATCCTGGAAGCGGAAGAGCTACTGAAAATGCGTGAAACTATCACAAGGGTTTATGTACAAAGAACGGGCAAACCTTTATGGGTTATATCCGAAGACATGGAAAGGGATATTTTTATGTCAGCAGCAGAAGCCCAAGCTCACGGAATTGTAGATCTTGTAGCCGTTGAATAAAAAATCGGTGGCAAGGATTATTCTAAAAAAATACAGGATTTGATATTTCATTTTTTAATCTTCTTACTTTAATTTTAATATAATATCTCTATTAGTTAATCTATTAATAGTTAGTTAATCTATTAATAGAATATAAGTAATATAGAATCTAAGTAATTCACGGTTAGGATAGATCTAAACCTGCTCATTATATATATATATATTACGACTTACCATGCCAACTATGAAACAACTTATTAGAAACACAAGACAGCCAATCCGAAACGTCACAAAATCCCCAGCTCTTCGGGGATGCCCTCAGCGCCGAGGAACGTGTACCAGGGTGTATGTGCGACTCGTTCAGATCATATACTAAGAAGAAAAAACCAATTTCATTTTTTCAGTATTGTTGATCGGTTAAGATAGTGTGAATGTAGTTTTCCCATTCAGACTATCTTAACTTATATATATACATTCTTTACATTCTTCTATTTCTTCTATCTTGTATCAAATTTATGGTTTCGATTGGTGCAAACCCAATAGTCTTAATTTACAATTTAAGATGAGAAGGACTTTCCCATCGGTAACAAAACAAATATAAAGTTAGTTACCCGTTAAGCGGAGAAAATACTATTTCAATTAAAGATAAAGTATGTCCTTAATGAATGAATTTTGATGGATTTTGTAAGAACGGAATAAGAGGGTCAGCTACCCAGCAAATTTTCATAATTAAATACCGTTACTGTATAACTAGATTTCGTTGTGAAAAAATCTACTTACTAAATATTGGATGGGTAGAGCCAAAGAGTGTGAACTGTACAAGTTAACAATAACATTAATTAAATGAATATAAAATGAAAAGAAAAAAGGCTCCGGTGTATAGAGAGGACCTGCCCGTTTCTAAAAAAAATCATAGAAACGATGGAACCCACCAATTTTTTATATATGTCCTATTTCATTTACTATTACTATGTTTTTTGATATCTAGTATCAATACAATTTATTAGTTTGAGGTTCAATATTTGGAAAAAAAAATATAAAAAATCGTGGTTGGGGAGGTTATAGTAGCAAGAGCCATTGGAATTTTTTTTTATACATTGGAAGAATCCATTTTTGTTATTAATAGACTAGGAAGAAGAAAAGAATAACTGAAAAATCAAATAGTTATTCATCAAAGTCTCAATTATTCAATGACCAGAATTAAACGAGGATATATAGCTCGGAAACGGAGGACAAAAATTCGTTTATTTACATCAAGCTTTCGCGGAGCTCATTCAAGACTTACTCGAACTATTACTCAACAGAAAATTAAAGCTTTGGTTTCGGCTCATCGGGATAGAGATAGGAAAAAAAGAGATTTTCGTGGTTTATGGATTAGTCGAATAAATGCAGTAATTCGCGGGAATCCAAAAGTATATTATATTTATAGTAATTTAATATATAGTCTATACACGAGGCAATTGCTTCTTAATCGTAAAATAGTTGCACAAATAGCTATATTAAAAGAGAATTGTCTTTTTATGATTGCCAATGATATCATAAAAACCAAAAATCCCCTTAGACTTTACTCCGGGAAGGTATAGAATAGAAATTTGTTTATTTTGATAGCTTTATCATATGAATGTTTATCATATGATAAAGCTATCAAAATAAACAACCACGCTTAATAAAAAAAATTATTCTTTGTCACCGATTATCTTTTTTCTTACAACATAAAAACCCAAATTGAATTGTCGTAATTTTCGAACAAAACATCAATCCATGTTTAATTCGAATCTAAATTCAAAATTTGATTTCAAATTATTAATTTCTATATTTTTTTTTTCTTAAAGTAGTAGTTCTAGCGGTCGACTCGCTTTTTTCAAATTGTTTTTCATTATTAAGAAAAGGTAACGAAGATAAAATACGAGCTTGTTTTATAGCAATTGTTATTAATCGTTGTTGTTTTAAGGTCAATCTATTTACGCGTCTGGATAATATTTTTCCTTGTTCACTAATAAATCGACTAATTAAACCCATGTTTTTATAATCAATTCGGTCCCCCGATTGGATCGGGGGCAAACGCCTACGAAAAGATCGCTTGGATTTAATAAAGAGTCGCTTAGATTTTTCCATTGTTTATTTATCCCTATTCCAAAAATCACATTTATTACAAGAAATACAATAAAGGATTTGTTTTTTTATTCTTACTTTTTTAATATATGTTGTTATATAATGATATTTGTATATAATTCAACTGTAAATTATAGAATACAGATAGATCTATCTATATAGATACGAAAAATAGATCATTTTACATGTTATGTTCTTTGGTTCGAAGGGTAACACACAAGCGATCAATTTTCTCTATTTCTTTATTTCTGCGTGAATTATATGTTTGCAACAACGGGGACAGAATTTTCTCAATTCCAATCGACTAGGCGTATTGTGTCGATTCTTTTTAGTGATATATCTAGAAATACCCGTTGATTCCTTATTAACACTCTTTTTATCACAACCGGTACATTCCAAAATAACAATTACTCGGATATCTTTACCTTTGGCCATGAACCTCCTTTGGGTTTTTAATTCACTTAATTCTTTTCTTTTCGGATTCGAATCTAAGAAAAAGAAAAGAACGAAAAAAAACTAAAATAGAAATTAATAATTCGAAATCAAATTATGAAAGATTTCGTTCCAATTAAGATTAATATAGTACAAAAATAATACAATGATCTCGAACTATATTTCGTTTCGAATTGCAATACAATTGCAATACAATATTTTAGTTTTTTAATTAAGTATTTTTTATGATATTGTTGCCCCCACCCTATCCATTCCATTTAAATTTCTGCTTTCACTCTATTATTAATAGAAATGGAATTGAATTAATAATTCAATTCCATTGAAGCCTGGACCAGATCCCGAGTTTCACTCCGAATTTCAATGAGGCCAAATTAACCCTTATTCTTTATCTTTCCTAACTTATTCTATTACAATTGTAAAAAAAAGAAGAAATAAAAGACGAAGAAGAGGAGATTAATTACATATATTTAATACTTAATTGGATCTATAATCTTCTTCACCCCCCCGTGTCAATAACTAGAATGAAAAAAAGGGGAATATCAATGCATCTGGAAAAAAACGATTGATCTCTATCAAGAGACCCGCCAAAGCCCCGAACCATAGAGTACTTACTACTGGTGCCACGGAAAGATATGTTTTTAGATCTCGCATTTCAAATCCTCCTTTTTAAGTCTTATATATATATAATTTATTTGTATATATATAATTTATTTGAATTTAATATTCTTTTTTCTTATTCTAAAGAATATTAGTTATATTTCTTTAGAATCTTTTTTTTCTTTTTCATATTCTATTGTATATTATAGTATAGGAAACTGAAAAAAATGGCAGAAAAATAGATATATATATATCAACAGAGAAAAATGTGGAAAACAAGACAAAGATTCTTTACAATAACACTAGAAACAAATGGAAAAGGGATGTAGCGCAGCTTGGTAGCGCGTTTGTTTTGGGTACAAAATGTCACGGGTTCAAATCCTGTCATCCCTATCCCTAACTATTACTTATCATATGATATTCAGTATTATATGATATTCCGTATTATATATTTATTATATGAGATGAGCAATAAAACGGGACCAATTGAAGACGAATTCCAATTGGACATACATACCGAATAGCTATATGTATATATATTGATTATGTATATATATATTGATATAGTATATACATGCAAAATGTATTTGGATCATATAAAATAATTTATGAAAACAAAGCGCTCTTAGTTCAGTTCGGTAGAACGCGGGTCTCCAAAACCCGATGTCGTAGGTTCAAATCCTACAGAGCGTGATGGTTCAAATCCTACAGAACGTGATTCTAGTATTGTTCGAATGATAATTACACTGAAATAATTGAACATTAAAACGTCTGAATTTTATCCTTGTAGATTAGGATTAAAACAAAATAAATAGGGAATCTGCAAAAAAAGAGACATTAATTAATCAAAGATCCAACTGATCACCTCGTCGGTATTGTAAATATGCAGTTACAAATAATCCAGCCAAAGTAATGGGAATTAAACCTAACACGATTCCAAATAGAAAAACTTCAATCATTTTTATTTGTTCGAAAGGTAAAAAGAAAGGTAATATCTATCCTTAAAGATTAATCTGTATTGATCATGAATCTCAACGACCGAGAATTGTAAATTGACGCAGTAAGGAACTATAGAATGTCTTATCCCCAAATTTACTATTCCTCTCAAAATTACAAATCAAATAAGTCGTATTTTACTCAGGCCGATAAATAGAGATGAGGTTATAATTAAAACCGCTAGTAAAAAACCGAAATAACTAGTTATAGTGGGCATATAGAAGCTAAATGAAATATGTTTTTTTTATACATATGTTTATAAAGCACTTCCCTAAGTTTCCATTTTTGAGAGAAAAAAGAAGATAAGAAAAAAGACTACTTGAAAGATACAATTGAAAATTGGAGATTCATCAATAAATTCTTACAGACGAATAAAAAGAAATATAGTGACATAATTTAGAAATAAATTCATCATCTGTGACATCTACCCATCCTGTGATTCCAAATCAACAGACTTATTAATCAACTCATGAATTGAGTAAACTAATCTAATGAAAATCTTTAGTATTATTCTATATATATATTATTATTCTAGA